TAGTCTCAGTCTCACTTGGATCGCTTCGAACAACATGGTTCACTTGTTTGATTTGTGGATTCGTTCCTCCCCTGGCGGAAAAGAAACGACTCCTTGCCCCAACAAACCCCAATCCTACCCCGTAGACGCAACCCGGTCCGCTTCGAGATCAGTTCAATCAGCGGCTAAGTCCGCTTAAGTACTCACTTTCGCTCCGCGGTAAGCATGCGAGTCAATTAGCCCCTTGACCACTTCTGTCTCTGAACTCACTTATCAAGTCTGACCTTTTCCCCTCGATCTTTTTAGACTATGATTCTGCCGCATAACGCATGACCTATACTTAAAGCTAAGCTGCAATCTAATGCCCGGGGGACGCAATAACCTGACATTCCCAGACATTAACTTATCGGGAAACCTTAGTAAAAAGGTCGTAGAGTGCCCCTTGTCTCGCAAGTGCTATGTGCGCGCATACCTTCTCTTTTTAAGATATTTTTCTTGGCCTCGAAGTGGCGGTCCTAATGGGTCTTAAGTTCCTATAAAGGAGATTCCAAGCTGTTAATAAGAGTAAGTCATACCCGTAAAGCAAAGACTGGCGAAGCTTTTATGAATACTAAAAAAACCCTAGCCGGCGAACTACTAATTCAGGCTAATGTCTTTGAACTATGTTCTGATCGAGGGGACGCAATACAGGAAAACGACTGATGACCTGCTGCTTCGGTGTCTGTCCATGAATTAAGCATTGCAAGTCATGGCATAAGTACACGAGGAAAAACCTTAAGTCCGTTCTTAGAATGGCGAGTGTGATTCGGCGACATGGTCCTTTTTTCCACCCATGTAAGGAGCATGGGCCGGTTTAGCATGTGTCGGCCAAAGCAAAGAGCTTAGCCTCGAAATCCAACCTTGGCCGTTTATAGAAGGGGCAATAGACGTTATCGGGAAAATAGACCCCCTATTCGCTTCGCTCGGACATTTAGATTGGTGGCGACTGATTACTTCACCAAGTGGGTCGAAGCAGAGCTCTTAAAGATAAAGTTCACAGCTCTTAAGTGATCCGATCCGGTTTTCTCTTCTCAATAGAAGCATCATTCATCGATTCGGACTACCGGAAACTCTCACTACTGAAAAGATAGCTCCTTTTTTAGTAAAGTGAAGGAGTTCGCTGCAGAGTACAAGTACAGGATTCGATTGATACAGTCATCCACCCTACTACGCTCAAGCCAATGGCTGAGTACACCAAAAAGGAAAAAAGTAAATCATTTGAAATAGAGTGGCCCGTGCTTACAACAAAAAGGTCCGAGCTCAATACTTTTATTTTCGCAGGAGAGTGGGAGGGGTTACTAGGCTGGATCGATAGAGTAAGGTAAAGATAGGGAAGCTAGACTGAAAAGAGAGAGTTTGGGGTGAAAGGACAGATTAAATAGAGTATGGTAGTTTACTTGCTTACTCGTAAGAGTATGGATCTACTTTTCCAAAAAGCTCATTAAAAAGGAAACTTGCTTCCACTGGCTATACTAAAGAAGATGAACAGGAATGAAAAAAGGGGTGTGCAGCTTGGGTAGGCTGACTTATTTCTATTTTTATTGAAGTGACGCAAGTGCCACACGCACGGTCTAGTGCTTGAGGGAACTTGGAACTGGAAGGCCGTGAAAAGTGCTATCTGAGCAGGTTACGTGGGGACGTGACGCGAGTTTGTCGTCTGAGGTGACGAACATGGAGAACGCTGCCGGAACAAGCAAAAGGATGAAGGACAAGTCAAAGGAGGTTCTAGCCAATATACGATCGAATCACGGGTTGTTCGGGTGTAATTAGCTATGGCAGATGAATAATACCGGCTTCATGCTTTTGGTAGCCAGATGTAGGAACTCCAAGGCACTTTGAGCAGTATTTGAGATAAGCCCGAGGATATTTACTTTACCTCAAACTCAAGGAAAGATAAGCTATCTTGGGAGTGTGTCTTGAGGAGCAAGTAGAATAATATCAGATTAGGGTAGCCTATACTAAATAAGGCTGTTACGAATGGTAATATTCTCATAACAGAGAGCTGTACGTGCGCAAAAACATTTTCATTTTCAAGGGTCTAGGGATGCTACGGATCTGAAGAATGGATTGTGGAAATTGGAAAGGTACTTTTAAGCCATGATGGTTAATGATGAAAAGGCTAAGATACGTACTGCCACCATGTACACTGCGGCCTTTTTGGTGGAGACGCCGAATAGACTGTACTGATATTGAGAAGAGCCTCTGCACTGTAGACACGGGGGATGAATTTAAAATGAAAGAAAGAGTCTACCCGGAGAATGTGAAATTCCTCGATAGGCAGAAGCTTAAGCGGTTGAGGATTCGATATTATGCGAAGGAGTTATCATCTAGTGAGATTCCAGACATTAAAAAAAAAGGAGTTTATATTCAATTGAATGGATGGACTAAAAACTTGGGAACAACAAGAGTTGCAGAGGCGTGGTGTCAAAACACTCGTCGCAGCAGCTATGGCCACGGCTGAACAGCTTTAGCTTTTTTAATC